ATGTTCCATAATCAAATATCTAAATTTTTTATTTAAATTTTATTTTTTGTTTACGATTCGCCGGTTCTTGCCTCTTTTGAATTGAAAGAAGCCAATAAAAAAAATCAAGTTTTTATTTTACATAACTTAAAAAAATAGAATTTGTTAATTTACTATTTTATATTAAATAAAATTTTTAATTAATATTATTAAACATTTTTTATTTTAATATTCAAACCAAGAAGTTCTAATTGGTCAAATAATTAATTTGTTAGTATTAGTAAAAGTAAATCCTTAATTATTTAAGTAAATGTAAAATGTTGAAGTCTCTGAAGTAGGAATCAAAAAAAATTCTACTTTCATTTACAGTTAAGTTATTTATAATATATATAATAAAGATAAAAAAATTAGACTAAAAAATAGTATGAATCAGAAGATCTACTAAAAATCTAATAAACAATCTAATAAAAAAATAAGTAATACAAAAAACTAGGAACTAGTTATTTTAATAAGTTTATTCAGTAGTTTATTCATAATTATTAACTGGTTTTACGAAAAATTATTTGATTGTCTTCCGTTCCAAACGAAAAACAAAAAAACATAGAAAAATATTCTTTTTTTTTTTATAGTTATATATTTTATATAGTTTATAGAAAAAAAGGATATGATACCTCTTACTTTACTTTACTTTACTACTTTACCATAACATAGAATAAAAAAAAAATCACTAAAATGTCTCAAATTATGGATTCTTTAAACAAATTAATTTATGGGATTAAATTATGGATATCATTTCAATTTGAAAATTGGAAATTCGATTTATTTAGATTTTCGAAAAAAAAAGAAAAAATTCAAGCTTTTCAATTAAGATTTGCTAACTTAAATTTTTCGATGTGGCTTAATATGCACATGTAAATTAAATGAAATACAGCAAAAATATACAAAATATATAGAGATCTTAAGTATAAGTAGAAATTTTGATTAATTATTTAATTTTTATTAAATTTATTCATCAATTTCGCACGAAGTATTTTAAATTATAAATAAATATTATACTCCATAGAAAATTTTGTTTCTCCTAATTGAATATTTTAGGGAATTTTAATATATATATATATATATATTTCATATATTTTTAGTTAGATTATGCTTTTCTATAATGAAAAATTTGACTAAAAGGCCCTGTATGGTATAGAATCTAAAAAATACATGGATAATTAATTAATTATATAGTAAACAAAGATTCGTTTGACCAATAGATGTTTTTCACATCCAACTACAACAATGAGTAATCCATTTTAAATGGCAGTTCCAAAAAAACGTACTTCTATTTCCAAAAAGCATATTCGTAAAAATTTTTGGAAAAAAAAGGGATATTGGGCAGCGTTAAAAGCTTTTTCAATAGCAAAATCTCTTTATTCCGGGAATTCAACTTTGTTTATAGAAAAAAAAAATAAAAAAAATCTTCGTCGAATACGAACAATCGAAATACGAACAATAGAAGTCGGCCTAACCCAAAAAAATCTTATAACAAATTGGAACGATGATGCATCTTATAGTAAACTAAAGTAAAACGATTCTACTATAGTTATAGTAGGAATCAAAAAATTTTAAACAACAAAAAAAGGAGTTTTATATGATTTATCCGTCTTTTCTACTAGGCAATTCCGCATCTCTAGCTATGAAGCTAATGAATTCGGTCGTTGTGGTCGGACTCTATTATGGATTTCTGACCACATTATCCATAGGCCCTTCTTATCTCTTACTTTTCCAAGCTCATTTTCAGGTTATAGAAGAAGGAGAAGAAGAAGCAATCGAGAAGGAGGTAGCCGTATCAACTGGTATTATGATAGGACAACTCCTGATGTTCATATCGATCTATTATAGGCCTCCGCGTCTAGTATTGAGTAGGCCTCGTACAATAACTTTCATAACTGTACCTTATCTTTACCTTCATTACATGTGGTACAGTTACGAAGACTTTTTTGTTGATGAAAAATCTACTCGCAAAAATTCAATGCGTACGCGTAATCTCAGCATTCAATGTATATTCCTGAATAATCTCTTTTTTCAATTATTGAGCCATTTCTTTTTTTTCCTTTTTTTCCCAAGTACAATGTTTTTCAGATTACTCAACGTTTATATGTTTCGATACAACAACAAGATATTATTTTTAACAAGTAGTTTTGTTGGTTGGTTAATTGGTCACATTTTATTCATGAAATCGGTTAGATTCGTATTAGTATGGATACAGCAAAATTATTTGGTTAGATCGGCTAAGCCCATTCGACCTAAAAAGTACCTTTTCTATGTGTTTCGATTTTATCAGAATTTGATCTTCGATTTGAGAAATTCTTTTGGTCTAATCGGTGGTATTCTCGTATTTTTTACATGTCTACTCATTTTTAACAAAATGCCGTTACCTATTTTGACTTATAAACCGAAAGAAGCCGAAGTGGAAATAGATCGAAAAAAAGCTGAAGAATATTTTTATAGAATAGGCCTAGCGAAAGAAGGGGAATTTACCAAGGAAGAGCCTTCTCCTCCCCTTTTTAAACTTTTTAAAGTTTTTAAAGTTTTTAAAGAAGCATTCTATAAAAAAATCCCAACTTCTGATCAAAATGATGGAAAAAAAAGAATTTATTTTTCACATCCACCTAGTTTAGCCGCTTTCTCGGGAATGATACAAAAAAATACTTCTTTGTCTACAACAGAAAAATTATCATCTGATGAACTGTACAATTATGGGATTCGTACCAATGAACAAAAAAAGAACAGCTTAAGCACTGAATTTTCTAAAAAAATTGCAGTTTTAGACAGAAAAGGGCTTAAAGAGATAAATGTATTGGAAAAAAAAACTCGATTAGCCGATAAAAAACAAGATAAAATACAATATTTCCAAAAAACATCTGAACCCCTCTTAAGGGGATCCTCTCGGGGACACCCCAAAAAGCCACCTGCACCCACACCCTTCAAAAGATTAACTGGCCTCTTCTTTCTTCCACTCGAAGCTCAACTTATAAAAAATAATGAAAGGTACCTAGAAAAATGTAGACCCGACGCGATAATTATAGCAGAATTTAGGATCAAAGGTTCCATGCGTGTTCAAAAATGTAAAACGAGTGTTTGGTCAATATATCTAGAAAAACCACATTCCAGATTTTTTACAAACAGAATAGATTCTTTGTTTTATACTTTTCTTAAGTATTGCGAGTTTATTAGAGGAATTTTTCTAGAGTATACGGGAAAAATCTCAGAATTTGAACGTTTGGTTTATTACTCTTCTTTCGAAGATGTCCTTCTTACTATAGAAGAATTGGAAAACGAACCGACCGAAAGGGAAAAAATAGACGAACAAATAATGTAGGCCGAAAGAGCCTGGGAGGAGGAGTATACGTACGGTCAACCACTAAGGGCTGCGCTTCTAGGCGCCCAGGCAATTCTTAGAAAATATATTATATTCCCTTTATTGAAAGTATAATAAGAAGAAATTACGCAGAAATAAACTTCGGGAATCATATAAAAAACAGCAGGAATTATATAAAAAGGGATTATATATAAAACTTTGGGAATCATATAAAGAACTTTGGGAATTACATAAAAAACTTTGGGAATTACATAAAAGGGAATTCTATGGTAAACTTCAGGAATTATATAAAAAATTTCAGGAATTATATAATATACTTCGGGAATTATATAATGACTTTCAGGAATTCAATAATAAATCTGAGGAAGCATCTAAAAAACTTCGGGAATTATATAAAAAAATAGAAAAAAAAAGCTGAAAAAAAAAGCTGAAGAAAAAGCTGAAGAAAAAGATATTGAATTGCCGTCGTATAAGCCTCCTAGACATTCGTATCCTTCACTTAAGCTTCGTACTCGTATGTATACCGGAGATGGGTATACGTTTTATAGAACTTGGCGTAATGCTAATATGAGAAGGCAGACGGGTGGAGGTACCCCTGCTCTTCCTCCGTTGCCGGAGGAGGAGCCTCCTACATCTTTATCAAAATTTTTACAAAAAGGAATATTAATTATTGAAGGATATCCAGCGTCTATGTCTATAAATAATGGGAATTTTCTTATGTATCAAATGATAGGTATTTCACGGGCTCATAGGAGTAGACACAAAATTAATCAAAAAATATACAGATACATAGACAAAAACAATTCTGATTTGCTTATTCTTGAAAATATTTTATTACCTAGACGTCGTCGAGAATTGGGAATTCTAACTTGTTTCAACCCAAGGAATAATAAAGTTGTGGATAAAAACCCAGTATTTTACAATGGGAATAGGGTAAAAAACGGTAGTCAATTTTTTGATAAAAGCAAAGATCTTGATCGAGATAAAAAGAAACTTATCAAATTCAAATCCTTTCTTTGGCCGAATTATCGATTAGAAGATTTAGCTTGTATGAATCGTTATTGTATCCATACTAATAACGGCAGTCGTTTTAGTATGTTAAGAATACGTATGTATCCACGATTAAAAACTCATTTATGATACATTTATCTTATATATTCCTTATCGTCTAGTAGATAAATAGATGCGCACGCGCCTTGTCTTAGCGTCCAATTTCGATACATGATACTAATTCGATAACGTATCAATTAGATCCAGAAATGAATCAACAGAATTTTCTTTATTCATTTTATCAAAATGAATAAAGAAAATTCTGATTATTATGTGTACCAGATAAAAATAGCTGGCATTATTATTACTGATCGGCAAAATTCCATATTTGGTAAAAAAAAAAAAGAAGTTTTAAATTTTATGACAAAAAAATCATTCATATCTGTTATTTCGCATGAAGAAAAAGAAGAAAACAGGGGGTCCGTTGAATTTCAAGTATTCCGTTTTAGCAATAAGATAGGAAGACTTACTTCACATTTGGAATTGCACAAAAAAGACTATTCATCTCAGAGAGGTCTACGAAAAATTCTAGGAAAACGGCAACGACTACTGGCTTATTTGTTAAAAAAAGATGGAGTACGCTATAAAGAATTAATCAGTCAATTGAACATTCGAAAGCTAAAATAAAAACACGTTAATTTGAAGAGTCGTTTTGAATTATTTGATTTATTAGATCTTGAATTTTGATGAACTTCTTTTTGTTTTCAGCAATTCATGGAAAACTGAATAATGAATCGGGGAAAACCTATGGCTGTACCAACTACAAGAAAAGACCTCATGATAGTCAATATGGGTCCTCACCATCCATCCATGCATGGCGTTCTCCGACTTATCCTTACTTTAGACGGTGAAGATGTTATTGACTGTGAACCAATATTGGGTTATTTACACAGAGGGATGGAAAAAATTGCGGAAAACCGAACAATTATACAATATCTGCCTTATGTAACACGTTGGGATTATTTAGCCACTATGTTCACCGAAGCAATAACGGTAAATGGGCCAGAACAATTGGGAAATATTCAAGTACCTAAGAGGGCTAGCTATATCAGAGTGATTATGCTGGAGTTAAGTCGTATAGCTTCTCATTTGTTATGGCTCGGCCCTTTTATGGCAGATATTGGCGCGCAGACCCCCTTCTTCTATATTTTCAGAGAAAGAGAATTGGTATATGATTTATTCGAAGCTGCCACCGGTATGAGAATGATGCATAATTATTTTCGTATCGGCGGAGTAGCTGCCGACCTACCTTATGGATGGATAGATAAATGTTTAGATTTTTGTGATTATTTTTTAACAGGGATTGCTGAATACCAAAAACTTATTACACGAAATCCTATTTTTTTAGAACGAGTTGAAGGAGTGGGCATTATTGGTGGAGAAGAGGCAATAAATTGGGGTTTATCGGGACCAATGCTACGAGCTTCCGGAATACAATGGGATCTTCGTAAAGTTGATCATTATGAGTGTTACGACGAATTTGATTGGGAAGTCCAATGGCAAAAAGAAGGAGATTCATTAGCTCGTTATTTAATACGAATCGGTGAAATGGCAGAATCCATCAAAATTATTCAACAGGCTCTAGAAGGAATTCCAGGGGGTCCCTATGAGAATTTAGAAATCCGACGCTTTAATAGAATAAAATATCCTGAATGGAATGATTTTGAATATCGATTCATTAGTAAAAAGCCATCCCCTGCTTTTGAATTGTCGAAACAAGAACTTTATGTAAGAGTCGAAGCCCCAAAGGGGGAATTGGGAATATTTTTGATAGGAGACCAGAGTGTTTTTCCTTGGAGATGGAAAATTCGTTCCCCGGGTTTTATCAATTTGCAAATTCTTCCTCAGTTAGTTAAAAAAATGAAATTGGCTGATATTATGACGATACTAGGTAGCATAGATATTATTATGGGAGAAGTTGATCGTTGAAATGATAATTGATACAACAGAAGTACAAGCTATCAAGTCTTTTTCCAGATTAGAATCCTTAAAAGAGGTTTATGAAACTATATGGATGCTTGTCCCTATTTTGATTCTCATATTGGGAATCACAACAGGTGTACTAGTAATTGTGTGGTTAGAAAGAGAAATATCCGCAGGTATACAACAACGTATTGGACCTGAATACGCCGGCCCTTTGGGAATTCTTCAAGCTCTAGCAGACGGGATAAAATTACTTTTGAAAGAGAACCTTCTTCCATCTAGGGGGGATACACGTTTATTTAGTATCGGACCCTCTATAGCAGTCATATCAATTCTACTAAGTTATTCAGTAATTCCTTTTGGCTATCGCCTTATTCTAGCCGATCTCAGTATTGGTGTTTTTTTATGGATTGCCGTTTCAAGTATTGCTCCAATTGGACTTCTTATGTCAGGATATGGATCAAATAATAAATATTCCTTTTTAGGTGGTCTACGGGCTGCTGCTCAATCAATTAGTTATGAAATACCATTAACTCTATGTGTGTTATCAACATCTCTACGTGTGATTCGTTGAGACATAAGTCTTCCTCCATTTCTTTTTAGGTTTCTAAGAATAAAAATTAAACGTATTAAATAGATATATCTTTCTTTCTTTTTTTATTCACTAGCCCGGATTGCTAAACTAAACTAGATAGTTAGATGAGTGAAAGAAAACAGCTTCGAAATTCGCAGTAAAAAAATTGAATCTCATTTCCTATGTACAAGGGTTAAACGAAAATAAACATAAGCAGTCAAGACTCTTTACCCCAAGATTGGTTAATAAGTCATCATGTCTTGAAGCGGGTTGAAAAGAACAACTCTATGGAGCTTTTACTATCTTTTGTATGTATTCCCATACATGAATTACCATAGAGATTGAGAAAAAATGAGTGGATGATTAGGAACACAAAAGTACACAAAGGATTCGTAATAGAGATTATGTAAGTTATTCGAAGAGACTTTTATACATAAAAGAAATACTAATTAGGGCTTTAAATTTGTAGAAACGATCAAGTAGTACTCCCAAAAATGAAATTCCGATCCAGAGTATGATCCTATCCACCGATTATATGAATAACTATCAGTAACGAAGTAATCCTTTACCCTTTCTTTCTTTTATTTAGGTTTAATATAAAAGTAAAGTAAAGGAACGAAAAGAAAGTATGGAATTGCAAAAAAAATCTTTTTTATCTGATATCCATATTAATGGAAATGAAATTTTTGTCATGTCATAAATAATGAATGTTTAATTCTTTTTTTTTCGGAATCGAAAAAAAAAGTGAACTATTTATTGATATTGGTAATAAAGAGTATTTTTTTTGAAGGATCTAAGTTATTACTCAATAAAAAAATTGAAATTCTTAAACTTAAAGTAAGGGATAAGATCAATTCCGAAGCACTTTTTTTATAGTATAGCAGACAGAATTCCATTAGTCTAATTCAGGAACTTTCGATTGATTTTAACTTTATCTATCCTACAAGTATATCAAGATTAAATAAAGAATATCTAATCAGTCCCTAGATTTATTTATGGCTCTCGAGGAGCCGTATGAGGTGAAAATCTCATGTACGGTTCTGGAATAGCGATGATAAGAGTGATCTTATCATCGACTATGATTATCTAACAGTTCAAGTACAGTTGATATAGTTGAGGCGCAGTCAAAATATGGTTTTTGGGGATGGAATTTGTGGCGGCAACCTATAGGGTTTATTGTTTTTATAATTTCTTCTCTAGCCGAATGCGAGAGATTGCCTTTTGATTTACCAGAAGCAGAAGAAGAATTAGTAGCAGGTTATCAAACCGAATATTCGGGTATCAAATTTGGTTTATTTTATGTTGCTTCCTATTTAAATCTACTAGTCTCTTCACTATTTGTAACAGTTCTTTACTTGGGTGGTTGGAATCTCTCTATTCCATACATATTGATTCCTGAGTTTTTGGAAATAAATAAAGCGTATGGAGTCTTTGGAACAACAATTGGTATTTTCATTACATTAGCGAAAACTTTTTTGTTCTTGTTCATTCCTATCACAACAAGGTGGACTTTACCTAGACTGAGAATGGACCAATTATTAAATCTTGGATGGAAATTTCTTTTACCTATTTCTTTAGGTAATCTATTATTAACAACTTCTTCCCAACTCCTTTCATTATAAATTTATATAAAAAAATCGAATAGAATATTTGATATTCACTATAATTCAAATTCAAATATTCAAATTCAATTCACAACTTGTATCAAACAAGAGAAAGAAACAAAATCCAATTTATTATTGATATTTACTATATGTTCCCTATGGTAACTGGGTTCATCAATTATGGTCAACAAGCAGTACGGGCGGCAAGGTACATTGGTCAAAGTTTTATGATTACCCTATCTCATGCCAACCGTTTACCCGTAACTATTCAATACCCTTATGAAAAATTGATCACATCGGAGCGTTTTCGTGGTCGAATACACTTTGAATTTGATAAATGCATTGCTTGTGAAGTATGTGTTCGTGTATGTCCTATAGATCTACCTGCTGTTGATTGGAAATTGGAAACGGATATTCGAAAGAAACGATTGTTTAATTACAGCATTGATTTCGGAATCTGTATATTTTGTGGTAATTGTGTTGAGTATTGCCCAACAAATTGTTTATCAATGACTGAAGAATATGAGCTTTCTACTTATGATCGTCACGAATTAAATTATAATCAAATTGCTCTGGGTCGTTTACCAATATCAATAACGGATGATTACACAATTCGAACAATTTTGAATTCGCCTCAAACAAAAGAGAAATCTCATAACAAATGAGAAATCTTGTGATGGAAGAAATTACTAAGGTTCTTTTATTTAATTTTAAATTTAAATTCAAAAAGTTGATTTTTTTATTTTGGTCAAAAATTACAAACCCCGACTATTCTATTCACTATTCTATTGATTGATGAAAATCACAACTTAATTTGTATTGAAAATCTGTTTACTGTAATGATTTCCAATAGTTTTAGTTTCGAACGACTCTTTCAGATAAAAAAAGAATGCGATGGGTCCAATAACTTTAATATGTATATCAAATTAGGATTTCATTTAATTAGCAATAATTAGTAGCGCATGAACTTCTTTTTTCCTGTCCAAGTCAATAAGATCATGAAAAATTCCTATTTTTTTATCTCTTATTTTACATATAATGGATTTAACTGGAGCAATACATGATTTTCTTTTAGTCTTTCTGGGGTCAGGTCTTATATTAGGGGGTCTCGGAGTGGTATTATTTACCAATCCTATTTTTTCTGCCTTTTCACTGGGATTGGTTCTTGTTTGTATATCTTTATTTTATATTCTAGCAAACTCGCATTTTGTAGCTTCTGCACAACTCCTTATTTATGTAGGAGCTATAAATGTTTTAATAATATTTGCTGTAATGTTCATGAGTGGGCCAGAATATGGCAAAGATTTTCATCTTTGGACTGTTGGGGATGGGGCTATTTCGTTGGTTTGTACAAGTCTTTTTGTTTCATTAATTATTACTATTCTAAATACGTCATGGTATGGGATTATTTGGACTACAAGATTAAACCAGATTCTAGAACAAGATTTGATAAATACTAGTCAACAAATTGGAATTCATTTATCAACAGATTTTTTTCTTCCA